TTGAGGCTTCGTGGTGGACGAATGCTTGGCTTGATGTCCCTTAACTACTCTGAAAGGTTCATGTACCTAGCCTGCCTGTTCATCATTCCTATTATCGATTCCAAAATAAAGTATGCGTGCTTGCAAAGGAAGTTAGTTCTAGGCTGTCATTCGTCCGACCAACAAAAATATTCCTCAATATGTTCCGCATCTTCCTCCTCCGAAAAAGGCCTGCCTTCAATTGACATCACTTTCCTTGCTTTCTCCAGCTTGACCTTCCGCATTTGCAGACATCAGTGCCCCCCTGAATTCCATTTCGTACCGTTCCGTCCCTCTCCTTATCAGTCGAGTTACTACGTTCCTTAATACCTTCGTTATTGGCATAACATGACCTCAATAGGTCAGATGCACCTTGGAGATGAACCTTCGCTAGACGTCGATCCATAAGAATACCCACCTCTTCTAAAAGGTCACGATATTTAAATATGTATGATAATACATTATTGTTTCTCTCAAAGACTTTAGATTTAAGTGTCTTCAATACATTGCACATAAGATGTGGATCTTTCAACAGGATATATAAATTCTCATAGTCATGAGAAGATAATAGACGAAACCTATTATAGAAATCCGCCCACCTTCAATATCAGCTAACGTTCTAGGCTCGAGAGACCTTCTTAGATGTCCAATCTAATGGCTTGCACACCATGGGTAGATTTAGTTGAATCGGAAGGAGACTTATGTCAAAATTGCACATAGCGTAACATTTTAATGCACCCTTCCCCTTATATACTTGTAATACATCTTCTGTGTAGCCGTTTACAGTTTTCACAATAATCAATTTTCGAGTGAAAAGCTAGTTTGAATCAAAAAAAGCGTCTCCGAGGAGGTCGGGTCAGACTATGGATATAAGCCAAAGAGGGTCCATCGGAATAGAATAACAACAATCATAACATCACTATTGATGAGAGTAAAGAGTATTATCTGGTCTCCTCCCAAGAGGTATCTAACGTCCTTCTTTCCTTCATGCGTGACAGATATAGCTTCAGCTTCCCCCGCTTATAGCTATAGGTAAAGAACTGGTGCTAGTTCAATATCTATCTTACTAGTAATATATGTCCATCTGTATGAAATGCTATCTGTGCCGCTCCACTCCGAAATAAAAGAAGTCCAAGACCCCTCTCATCTAAGTTTTGGAATCAGAAGAGTTCGAGGCAGTGGCACCATAACCAGAACCCGATTGCTCTTGCTCTACCTATTGAAGAAGCTGCACAGATGACTCGCGTCAAACTATAGAGAGCGACGTCTATGCTCGGGTCCCTGGAGAAGCATAGACGCTGAGGCACCTTTTCTTACTCAAGGATGGAGAAACTTGGTTGAAACAGGGGAGCTGCTCTGTCACTCTAGAGAACTAATCGAAGTCAAAGACTAAGACTTCGTCTTTTCTTGCACTACCAGTGTGTACAGACAGAGCCAAGACCATGGGTTTATCTGAGTCAGTATCCAGTCTTGCTTCTTGTCTTGGGATGAGTGAATTCACTTCATAGAAGGCGAATGCAGACATGGTGTCTTTTCTTTCGGTCAGCGGGAAGTCCTAAATAACAGTTCGGGTGGTTCTCCATAAGGAGGAATGACGCAGTTCAGTGATCAAAGAAAGAAAAGAAAGTCATCGCTTTTGCCCGCGCTTTCCTATTGCTTGCTCCATTATTCCCTCAGGGGCACATGCACCGGGCTTTGCCTCTCACCCATCAACAAATGAATGTGTTTCGACTTACAACACTTCATGAACGAATCTTTTCGATTCAAGCAGGAACATCTTATATATATGAATATGTAAACCAACAAATCGGCTCGGTTCCCACTTCATCGCGGCAGCTAGCAGGGCAGGCATTGCTTGGTTCCCGAATGGGTCTGCTTCCAGCGAGTGTGCGCCCCAGTTCGACTTCCCTCGAATTCGTGCATTGTTTCAGAAAACTACTTAACAATTCAACATTTATACCAAATGTAGATTACTGATAGGAGGACTATTAGCTGGTTTCTACCCATCTCTCTAGGTTTCAAAATCAATCTTGAATCTACAGGCGCAGGAGATTCATTCGTCATCTCGGAGGGAGTCTTCTAAAATGTTTGAAGAGATTCTTATATTCAATCCATGCTCTTCGAATCCAAAGGAAAGGCAGGTGGTAATCGAATCATTCAAAGAGAAGATGCTCCGCTTGGCGCTCTTTATCTATTCATTTTCAAGAAATCCATCTGAATCGTTAGGCGCCTGCAAAAGGGGCAAGGAGCTCGAGGTCGTCCCCTATCACGAGAGTTTAAAGCAAGTGGAGAGGGCTAACTCGAAATATCATAAGTGAATAAGTGAGTGAGATTGGATTCTAGACTCGATTAGATGTTTGGTATGCCAGTAGCGTAGAGAAGTTATACGAAGCAATCTTCTTTCATGTGATCTAGTTCCTTCTTCTGTCGAGATTCCGTTGGTGTGTCCCTAGCCTTAGTATTCTCATAAGTGATGTGCCTGCTTATTCGCCCTCTGTCTCTCGTGATTGTCAGTGAACGTGGACACCGGAGAGGTAGCAGATCAAGGTTGGTTGAACCTTAGGACGGTAGCGAAAGGAACCTTCTAGCTAACCGGGTCAATTCGTAGGTTCGATTCCTGCTGGATGCACTTGGAACGTTCAGTTCAATCGCTGCTCACGGAATTTAAACATATAGCTCACCCTTATAGCTTATGGGGCACTTCGCTCGCTCAACACTCGTTCAAAACATCCACTCGTTCTTCAGGAAATAAAAGGGATATATGACTGAAAATCCCGCTTAGAGATCGCAACAATAGTCAGAGTAGGAGTTCCCATCCATCATTTCCCCCGTTTTACCTTCAAATTACGGTTGATCCGTCGGATTGAAACCTCCATTAGATTCGGCAACTAAGGACGAGATTACCATAGGCTTTTATGTCCCTAATGTTATCCTTTAAGAAGGTCGCCTTGACCGGGCTGGGCTCTTCACCGTAGAACCTTTACCCGAAAAACTGGAGCACAGCTATACTTTCATCGCTTTCACTAGAACCAGAGTCATAGGGGCACTTTTTTGTTTTGCCTTCCTTAAGTCCAGGAGGAAGGACTCCCTATGTTTTTTCGTGGAGCGCAGAATTTGCCTTAATCGGCGAGAGTATATACAATCTATGTCACTGGCAAGAGCATGATTGAGGGCTTTATACTGTAGTCTGTAACTCTGAAATTGGTTATTGGCTCTACCCCTAGCCCCTTCATATTCCGCATCCTGCTGCTTCTTTGCTTGCTTTTCTCGATCAAGCATTCCTGTGCTTAGCAAAGAGGTAGTAGCATTTTTTTTGACAATAATTAAATTTTCCGGATAAGCCGGCACAGCTCTTGCTTGCTGTCTGTATGTGATAGGGTCTGGTCAACTGCCCGGCCACCTCTTTAGCTCATCTCTTGTCAACGCTAGCACTTTTTAATAAATGATGCCATTCCCGACTCGCGAAGTGAAGCTCAATTTCTATTCATTACTTCAGCGCTAAGATGTAGAACTGGATCGTATATGGGATCAAGAGATCTTCAATCTGGAATTCTCTTATATATATTATATTGTAACCCTTCTTAGTGAGAAATTATTCTACAGACTATGTAGGGGAATGCACGCACTATGGGGACTCCATAAAATAAATTTTTTTAGACTTAGGAAATGAAACTTCCATTCAACTATAGTCGAGAGGAAATAAGTCTCGGCGGGCACTAAAGGGGAAGCTTAGAGACGGAATTCAAATATAAGAATAGAGGAGTACGCGGGGGGTGAAGTAAAGATAACTCTAGCAATATAGACCGTTCCTTAGCACAAGCGCTAAGCGATAATAATACCTGCTTCCCATTCATTCTTTTATAAGGATGCTCTTCGGCTGGTCAATAGGGCGCGTCCCTTTCGCTTCTGTAATAGAGGCGCTGTAATGGGCGCGCTTGGCTAACGCATAAAAACCTTGGTCCGCTTTCATTGGTCTAGTCCGGTCATTGCTTATCTCTTTCTTCTCTATCGGGGAATTGGGGGAAAGAGTGCACCAATTAGGGGAGGTGAAAAGGCAAGAAATAGGGAAGTAGAGTAGTTGGCACACGCCGGTCAATCCAGTACGTACGTCGCTTTCGTTCTTTCCATTCAATATCCCATTACCGGTCGCATCTGTTCTATTTAGCCAAGCCAATCCCTTGCTGCTTGCTTCATCCCGCCCTGCCTGGTCATCGGTCGTACCCTATCTTGAATCTGGAATCTTATTTGTGTTTCCCACTGGCTGTTGAAGGTGCTGGCTGATGAAAGACATCCCCAGAATGCCCCCCTCCGTGCCTATCTCACTTGTTTACAGCTCTTATTGGTCTTTTAGCGCTGCTTTCACATGATGCAATATCTAGGCCTCCTGGACCTGTTCTCTCGCCCAAGCCTCATAGCATTCATATTCCAAGCACTAAGTGTATTCCCTGCCTGCTCAGATGCGTCAATCCGCCTATACCCTTTTCCTCGCATAGAGAGCTGTAGGTAGGAGGGAACTAATACTTTAGATAAGGTTCATTGCTATTTGCTCTCCCGCTACGCTAGCACTTAAGAGACTCTCTTAGCCCAGAGTGAGGGATCACAATAAGGAGTAACCAAAGTAGGCAGTACCGCGGTACCAGTCCACGACTACCATTTCTGTAACTTCACTTCCCTGCCCCCTGTCCACTCAGTCTTCTTTTCGGACCTCAAGAGCATTGAGTAAAGGGGGGCACGGGGGCGGGAAGATCTACTCATTCAAAGGCGCTATTTAGCCCTCTATTTATTCTCACAAGAAGAAGAGCTAGTGAAATGGGCCCTTTCTTCATGCCAGCGGGGGAAAGAAAAGAGGCCCGCTGCGAGAGGAGAGAGTGATTCAGCTGCTAACAAGCGCAGGTTTTTCATTAAATGAATGGTTATTCGGGAAACGTCTGTTGATGAGAAGGTCATACATAGTGAAAAAAGTAAACCTGGGGGCGGATTCAACCCGGGCTCCGTTCGAAGAGACGAATCAAGGTCCTTCTCCCCCACATGCTCCTTCCCATGAGCAACTCGGTTGGCTTCGTGAACGAGAGCGCTGATCACCCTCACGCGGGAAGATGAACATTGAAAGGACTGAAAGGGTAGCGACGAAATGTAGATGTTGATTTTGGAGGTCGCGTACTTTAGTTATAATGCCTTCTACACGGTATAAGCTTATACTTTTCTTTGGTCCCGGCCGACCAAGCGTAACGACCGCAGAAGGTACGGCCGGAGAATTTTTCTCCAAGTCAACAGCATGTCGGGCAGGTCAAAGGTGATCCTCCAATCCGGGGAGAATCGAGAGGTCATGATAACAGTTGACGAGTGAGGCGAGGGGCTTCTTCCTCTCAATCGACGAGGGCTTGAGTCCCCTACGGCCAGTACAATGCGCTAGTAGCATCTTCTATAACGCTGGCATCCTCTATAAAGAAAGCTGTCCTGGGGGACTCCGTCTCGTCTTTAGGGACTCTATTCATCGTAATGAAGCAATCGTTTCTTGCGTTATCCGTTTTTTGCGTATAATAATTGCTGAACGTACGGCTTGCGGTACCGCTTATGGTACTGCTTGCGGTACGGACTGCTCTTCCTGCTGTTCACAGCGCTTTCCTTTTCTCTTTTGGGGGGGTTTCAGGCCTAGCTTGACGCGGCAGTAGGGACTGCTTTTCTTTCCGTTGCGGGCTGGGATTGCTGTCATGCTTTTAGCTGAGTGCTTTCCGACCGTTTTCTTCCCGAAGTCAGACTACTACCGAGCTCCGCACCAGGGCTAAAACCATGCCTCAAGGAAACAATAGCCCCCACAACCCAAAGGCTTTCCGAGAGATCCGAGAGACATGGTTCAACTAATGGTGCACTATCCTTCTCCCAAACATTTCTCAGCGAAACCAATGAGTACAACTTTTGAAACGGAAACTACGAACAAGATCTTAGAGCTGTCTCAATCATCCACAGCTCCGGGATTAATGTGCTGTTTTTTATGCCTTTGCACTTTTTTTTGAACCTTTTTTTCCTTTTTAGTAGAAAGCGAAATTAGAATAATGAGAATCGTAGTAGTAGTTCCACGCCCCCTCTCGCCCCTTAAACCAACCAAAAAGGAGAAGGCGCTTTCCGAAAACGATCAAGGCAGGGATTTCCGGTAGTCATCTATCGCGACAATGGATCAACCCGATTTCCAAGCTAGAAGAAATTAACAAAAATTCAAACTTGGAAAGACAGATCTCGCTAAAAAAGTGGAACTCCAACCATTATCCTTATGGAAACCGCTTGCCACCGGGATCGGCCAGTTGCCCTTTCATTTTGCTTCGGCAATAGATCAAAATAGAGGCAACAAAGCCACCCCCTGGATCGCGTTATTGGATTACGCCGCAAGACAAAGTAGTCGTACAAGGACACTCGGCTTATCAGAGGCAATGGCCTTCGCCTACGTCAAAGACAGCCGATTCGCCCTACTAACATGTCTTCTGCTGGGATTGGGTGTCTGGTGGTACCTTCTGCCAGAGCCCCTATTGGTTTAACCAACGGCTTGCTGCTCACCTGAGTGCGCTAGTGCAATTAAGGTAGTTTACTTGCTCGACCATAGGGAGAGGTAGCTTGCTTACTTAGTGCTTGCACTAAGGAAGCCGCACAATGCCAAATGAGGTCTCTGGGCTTCCCGTGTATTCATCCAAATTAGATCCATGATAAAGTTATGGACACGTCCACAAAACCTAAAGTCTTTCGATCCCATCAATGCCAATGGGTGTGCTTAAGAGCTGGTGGCAACCGAATACCTTTCACACCTAACCCTAGCTATTGCCAACCAGCTTAACCTCAAAGGAAGGACACACAACTTCCATCACACTGCAGCACAGTCCAATGCTTACCTAGGAATAGGTACCATACATCCTACCTAAAAATGAAAACTTTTACTAGCCTACTTACCTAGCAATACAGCCTTCTGTGCTGCTAACACCCTAGCTAGTCATCTTACTGCCCACCCAAGAGTAAGAACTCTAAACTGCAGCACACTGGTAGAAAGAGCTAATCAGAAGAACTTAGCACTCTAGAAAGGAATCTTCAGCACCTTTGCAAAACATCAGTGTGTGCTCAACTACGAAGGAAGCTAAGTCATACTTCCCTAGCTATCCTAAGAACTGGAAACCTCACAGGAGAGTTGCAGAACAGAGATACTATTATATAAGATGCACGAAAAGGGCCTTGAATCCATCCAGCTGAACTACCAGGGTTAGCATCTGAAAAGGGAGCTTCATTCCTTAGTGCTCTAAGATACCTATTAGATGGAGGATTTGTCACATATAAAAGACTCACTAAACGGGTTGTATAGACATTCTTCTGTATTTCCCGTTTGGAAAAGGTCTATTCTAAATACGACCGAGTACCTACTGCTCAACTCAAGGCTTTGCTGCGCTAGACCTCTATGGATTCCAGTGAGTCCCGTCCCTTTAAGCATACTGCTGTGAAAGCTGGAATGGGTCTTCCAACTACAACTTACTCCTCCAGCACTTCCCTCGTTCTTCTTTGGCATGCATACTACCATTTATCCTTCTACAAAGAGATACTAAGATTAGATTTTCCGGTATACTTCCCAGTCGACTATGTGAACAGCACAAAGCAAAGTTTTATCCTTTAGTGTCCATATCAATGGTATCTTTCTGTTTGTTACCAAACAGGAGGGAAGCTTGTTTCGTAGGTTTTCTTCTACTTTAGGGTTTGATAGAATCGTCTGCTATTACAGACTTTGATTATCTGTGGGGGAGTGCGTTAGACGAAGGAAGTAGCATCTAATCTAAGGAAGATGAAGACCGGATATTCAAAGGAATATTTTACAAAGCAGAAGCATTACAAGCATACATAAAATAGGAAGCCTACACACACCGTAGACCCCCACACAATACTTCACTAATAAGTAAACCATAGAAATAGAAAAAAAGAGAACAAAGAAAGCCAGTAGGGTCGACGGACTCCTTATTTAAATCTTATCGAAAGAAAGAGTGGACTCTTCCATTCTAGTCTCCCCGGCGACCGCGGTTGACAGCACACATAATTAGGTCCTTCTGCTCCCGCAGGAGACCAGAAATCCTTTGTTGCAGATCGCTAATGTGGTCCCGTAAGGCTCGCATCCTTGCACCCACATACTCTGGATCCAGAGCAGGCAGGTGCTCCCAGAACAACCCAAGCATTTCCTCACAGTGGAGCCTTTCGTTTTCCAAGGCTTGGATTTCTTGTGGAAGTATCGCCAGTCTGTTATAGATCTCCATCTCTCTTCACTTTCTTTCCGACTTCTACTTTGTCAAATAGAGAGAAGCTTCTATTTATAGGCCCTAGCGAAGCAGCTCTTTATTATTATATTATCTTAACTTAATTAGTATTCTTAACACGATTCCCGGAAAAAAAGATGGAACAACCTTCAATTTAGTACGCTTAATAATTATCCCCTGGATAAAGGCCCCGCCCCTAAAAATAAAAGAGTCCTTTTTGGCGGGTATTGCCACGCGGCTGAATTACGACCACTCCCTCGGGAATAATAGGCAATAATAGAACGCACTGTATAGAGTACTCCCCCGCTTTTCTCGGGTTTCCAAAGGCCCGTCACTCCTTACTCGACAGCTCAAAGCTGACCAGTACAAAACCATGTGATCCGTCCTCGTTTACGTACCCCACTGGCTTCGTCGTACCCTGACTACTCCTCGTTCACTGGCTTCAACTTTTATTTCACTTATTTGTACCCAGCTACATGACCCTCGGCCAATCGTCACTCGACAGCATAGCCTAGTCCTTGCTTTCCTACCCCAAGCCAGTACACCCTCTACATCACAGGGACATCTCCTTTCCCTTGGCGGTACTACCTTCCCTATCTATCTCTCTGAAAGACATGGGGGCTGCTCCTCTTTCTCTCATCTCTATCCTCACTTCCCTCTCCTCCTCGCACCTCTCCGGGATGACGTCTTACAGATCCGGCCAGCTCGACACTCACCTTAGTATGGACTTAATGAAGTGAAAGCCCTTACGCTTTCTGGATAAGGAGAGTTGTTTAGTTACGTGCTCTTTCCTGAGCTAGAATTTTGCAATAACCTTTTCCTTGTTCGTGACATTATGGGAAAAATTCAAATTGATCTCTCCTTCCTCTGAATAGTGATCATGAGACAGACCAGAAATCAGTCAGCATATCTAGCTCGCATTTAGGATACCTCAGATGTAAGACACATCATTGAATTGCCAACAAGTACCACAAATCTAAATCAAGAACATTATTGTCAACGTTTTAAGAGAGATTCTTATATAGAACCTGCATTTTTCATTTTTGTTTGAAAGCTTTCTTAACCAGGAAGACAAGCAATAGGAAATAAATCCCAATAAGGAAAGACATTAGCCAGCAGGCAAGTAAGCGAGAAAAGTAGCTAGGGAGGGAGAAGATTCCATACCTTTACTGTAATGGTTTCGGGTTTAGAATCCTAGTGCACCGAACTAGGGCATCGTCTCTCGGGAATCGAAGGACTTCGCCCGAAAGCTATGAAAGGGATCCCAATAGCAATAAGAAAAGCAGAGAGAGAAGACCATGTCGAAAGGATTCTGTCCATCAATCCGATTTTATTCACATTGAAGGAATAGAATCAATAGTGTAAGAAGGGGACAAGAATGCGCTGTGAGGGGGGAAGACAGAAGGTTATGAAATAAACAGGAAAGACCAGTCTCCCCCGGTCGAGCTCGACGGGCATGGTAGCCAAGTTTGACACATATGGATGCCAAAAATAGAAAAAAATACGTAAGGGTTGAAACCCGTTAGCAAGTAATCCCTTCTCGCATTCCCCTTATGAAAAAGGAATTGATAGAGAGGAATCCCCTAGCTAGCAAGAGCAGAAGCAAGGCAGTGCTAACTCTGCATCGATTCCGCGCATCTGAGAGCGGATCTGGGTCCCCTCGATCAAACGATTGCCTTTTTCTTTCTTTTGATATCATTGCCAGTTTC